TTAATTATAATATATAATTATGTGCATAAATATTAACTATGGGTTTGGTAAAAATTAAAGTTATTTCTTTCCAAAAATATTCTTATTTTATATTAAATATTTAATATGTATTCACAATTATCTCTAATATTAATTAAATAAATTAACAAATTAATATTAATTATATTTAATATTTTATAATTTTTTAAATTATAAAAATTTAAATAGCCATTTAGGTTTTAAAGATAAATATTATAAAGAAGAAAAAAAAAGAAATTATTAAAAATTAAATAATTTATATTAAATATTTTAATTATATAATATATATAAATAAACTTATTTATATGAATATGAATATATTTATATATATATTATATCATATTAAATATTTAATATATATGTATATTTATATATATATATTATATTAAATTAAATATTTAATATATATGTATATTTATATATATATTATATTAAATTAAATATTTAATATATATGTATATTTATATATATATTATATTAAATTAAATATTTAATATATATGTATATTTATATATATATTATATTATATTATTATATATACATATATATATATATAAATATAAATATATATATATATATATATCTATTAAATATTTTAATATAAAAAAAAAAAAAAAAAAATCTATGTGAAAAATTATGCATATAAATAAATTTTTTATGGTTTAAAAAATTTATAATAAATTTGTTTTACATATAAATTTTAGTGTTAATTTTTAATTATTTTAATAATAATTAATTAAAGTTAAAATAGTAATTAATATTAAAAATTTAAGAAATTAAGATTTAGCATTATATGAATTATTAACTAATTTTGTGCCAGCAGTTGCGGTTATACAAAAAATAAATTAAATTTTTTTAGTGTTTAATAAATAATTAATTATAATAATTTAAAATTTAAATTATTAAGTGAAATTTTAATTTAATAAAAATTTATTAAAAATTTATGTTATTAATAAATTTTATAAAAAACTAGGATTAGATACCCTATTATTAAAAATTTAAATTAAAAATACTAAAATAGTAGATAATTATTTATTGAAACTTAAATAATTTGGCGGTATTTTAGTTCTTTTAGAGGAATCTGTTTATTAATTGATAATCCACGAATTAATTTACTTAATTTAAAAGTTTATATATCGTTGTTAAAAAAATATTTTTTAATAAAAATAATATTTTAAAATTTAAATAAAAAATTAAATCAGATCAAGATGTAGTTTATAGTTAAGAATATAATGGATTACAATAAATTTATTTATATGGAATTTAATTAGTAATGGTTAAATGAAAGTGGATTTAAATGTAATTTTTTTTTAATTAATAAAATGATTAAAAATTAAAATATGTACATATTGCCCGTCGCTTTCATTTATAAATTGGAATAAGTCGTAACAAAGTAGAGGTACTGGAAAGTGTTTCTAGAAAGATCAAATTAGAGCTTGTTTAAGTATTTCATTTACATTGAAAAGATATTAATTTATTGATTAATAATTTGAGGGGCAAAATTAATAATTTAAAGGGTAATAAAAAAAATTTTAATATTATAATAATTTAATGGGGGTTAAAGTATTTTTAATAGAAAAAATTTAAATTTTTATAGTAAAATAGTATTGTGAAAGAATTTTGAAATATTTTGAAATTAAATTTATTAAAAAGTAAATTTAATTTATTGTATCTTGGGTATCAGAGTTTATTAAAAATTTTTTATTGTGTAATAAATTTCTCGAATTTAAAAGAGATAGTTAATTAAAAAAGTTATTGTTGTATAAATATTTTTAATAATTAATTTGAAATGAAATGTTAATCGTTTTTAAATATATCTAGTTTTTTTAGAATAAAATTTAATTTTTAATTTTAAATTAAAATTTATTAATTAATTTAATTTATTTTAATATAAAATTTTATATTTTAAGGGATAAGCTTTAAATTAAATTTTTATAATAATTTTCATTTAATTATTAAAATTTTTATAATTTATATTGTTAATAAATTATATTTTGTTATAAATAATTTTATTAAATTTAAAATTTAATTTAATATTTAATTTTTTATAAAAAAATAAATTATAATTTTTTATGTTTAAATATTATGATAAAATTAGTATATAAAAATAAATTAAATTATTTAATTTTAATTTAAATTAATTTAAAGGAATTCGGCAAAATTTTATATTCACTTGTTTATCAAAAACATGTCTTTTTGATAATAATTTAAAGTCTAATCTGCCCACTGATATTAATTAAAGGGCTGCAGTATTTTGACTGTACAAAGGTAGCATAATCATTAGTCTCTTAATTGGTGACTTGTATGAAAGATTGGATGAAATATATACTGTCTTTAAATTATATTATTGAATTTAATTTTTTAGTTAAAAAGCTCAAATAAATTAAAAAGACGAGAAGACCCTATAGAGTTTTATAATTTTTATAAATTAATTTTATTTATAAATTTTATAATTTTAATTTATAAAAATTATTTTATTGGGGTGATAAAAAAATTAAATAAACTTTTTTTAAAAAATTTCATTAATAAGTGATTAAATGATCCAATTTTATTGATTATAAGATTAAATTACCTTAGGGATAACAGCGTAATTTTTTTTTTTAGTTCAAATAAAAAAAAAAGTTTGCGACCTCGATGTTGGATTAAGATAAAATTTATATGCAAAAGTATAAAATTTTGATCTGTTCGATCATTAAAATCTTACATGATCTGAGTTCAAACCGGTGTAAGCCAGGTTGGTTTCTATCTTTTAAAAAAAAAAATATTTTAGTACGAAAGGATCAAATATTTTAATTAAATTATTTAATACTTGAATTTTATTAATTTTTAATAAAAATTTTTAATATTATTAAATATTTAATAATATATATATATATATATATATATATATATATATATATATATATATTTGCTATTTTGGCAGAAAAAATGTAATGGTTTTAGAAGTCATGAATGTATAATTTATTATATAAGTAGTACATTTATATAGCTGATATTTTTATAGTTTTTATTGGTATTTTAATTTTAATTTTAGGGGTTTTAATTGGGGTTGCTTTTTTAACTTTGTTAGAGCGTAAAATTTTAGGGTATATTCAGATTCGTAAAGGGCCTAATAAAGTAGGTTTTATTGGAATTTTACAACCTTTTTCGGATGCTATTAAATTATTTACTAAAGAACAAACTTATCCTAGTTTTTCAAATTATTTAATTTATTATTTTTCTCCTGTTATTAGATTTATTTTATCTTTATTTATTTGAGTTTTAATTCCTTATTCTTTTAATATATTAATATTTAATTTGGGGATTTTATTTTTTTTTTGTTGTACTAGATTAGGGGTATATAGAGTTATAATTGCTGGTTGATCTTCTAATTCAAATTATGCTTTATTGGGGGGATTACGAGCAGTTGCTCAGACAATTTCTTATGAAGTAAGTTTAGCTTTAATTCTTATATCTGCTGTAATTATAATTATGGATTTTAATTTGTTAATTTTTTCTTATTTTCAAGAATTAGTTTGATTTTTAGTTTTTATATTTCCTTTATGTTTATGTTGATTTTCTTCAATATTAGCAGAAACTAACCGAACTCCATTTGATTTTGCTGAAGGGGAAAGTGAGTTAGTTTCAGGGTTTAATGTTGAATATAGAAGAGGGGGATTTGCTTTAATTTTTTTAGCTGAATATTCTAGAATTTTATTTATAAGTTTATTATATGTAATTGTTTATTTAGGCGGGTATGATATAAATTTTTTTTTTTATATAAAAATAGTAATAATTTCTTTTTTATTTATTTGAGTTCGGGGTACTTTGCCTCGATATCGTTATGATAAATTAATATATTTAGCTTGAAAAATTTATTTACCTATTTCTTTAAATTTTATATTATTTTTTTTAGGATTAAAAATTTTTTTAATATAAGTAAGTTTTTAATTTTTTTTAGTATAAATTAATAGAAATTTATATTTCTTTTTTAAGTTTTCAAAACAAATACTTTAACAAGTTCATTAATTGGTAAGTTAATTTTTAAAAATAATTTTATCTCAGTAGATTCTAATTAGGGGGGCTAATAAAAAATAATTAAAATAAAAAAAAGTAAGTAATTGTCCTGTTAAAATATAAGGTTCTTCTACTGGGCGAGCTCCGATTCAAGTTAATAAGATTACTATTCTTACAAAAGATCAAAATATTATTTGATTAATTGGGTAAAATTGAATTCCTTGAATTTTTTTTTTAAAAGTTAAAGGTAAAATGATTAAAATTAAAATAGATATAATTAATGCAATAACTCCTCCTAATTTATTAGGGATGGAGCGAAGAATTGCATATGCAAATAGAAAATATCATTCTGGTTGAATATGAACAGGAGTAACTAGGGGATTGGCAGGAATAAAATTGTCGGGGTCTCCTAATAAGTATGGATTAGTTAAAGTTAATATAATTAATATTATACTTATAATAATAAATCCAATTAAATCTTTAAATGTAAAAAAAGGATGAAAAGGAATTTTATCTAAATTACTATTTAATCCTAGGGGATTATTTGATCCTGTCTGGTGTAGAAATAGTAAATGAATTATAGTTATTATAGTTAAAATAAAAGGTAATAAAAAATGGAAAGTGTAAAATCGAGTTAATGTTGCATTATCTACAGCAAATCCCCCTCAAATTCAATTAACTAATATTGTTCCTAAGTATGGGATTGCTGATAATAAGTTAGTAATTACTGTTGCCCCTCAAAATGATATTTGTCCTCATGGTAACACATATCCTATAAAAGCAGTTGCTATTAATAAAAATAGGATAATAATTCCTACAAATCAAGTATATTTTAAATTGAAAGATTCATAGTAAATTCCTCGACCAATATGAAGATAAATACAAATAAAAAAAAAAGAAGCTCCATTAGCATGGAGAGTTCGGATTATTCACCCATAATTAACATTTCGACAAATGTAATTAACTCTATAAAATGCTATTTCAATATTAGCTGTATAATATATTGTTAAAAATAGTCCGGTAATAATTTGAATAATTAAACATAATGCTAGTAATGATCCAAAATTTCATCATATTGAAATATTAGAGGGGGAAGGAAGATCAATTAATGATCCATTAATAATTTTTATAATGGGGTGTGTTTTTCGAATTGATTTATAATTATTTAACATTTGTTAAATTGAGGATCGTAAAGGCCCATAAAAAATATTTGTAATTTTAACTACAGCTACTAGTGTAATAAATAAATAAATTATTAATATGATTATTAATAATATTATTTGTTTGTTATAAAGTTTATTAATATTAATTTTATTTTCATTATTAAAAAATATTAATAATTCTATTAAATTATTTTTTTCTAAATTATTAATATTTAAATTTATTCAATTTAGATTATATATATAAATAAATTGAATTATAATAATTATAATAATTGATAAAAAAGTAAATATTTTAATTTTAGGGGTTGGAGTAAAAAGTTCATTAGATGCAATTCTTGAAACATAAATAAATAAGACTAGTAACCCTCCCAAAAAAGTTAAAAATAGAATATATGAAAATCAGTAAGAATTAATTATTATACCAGATAAAATACAGGTGATTAATGTTTGGGTTAAAATTATTAATCCTATGGCTATAGGATGGTTAATAAAGTATATAGAAAAAGTTATTATTATAATTAATAAAGATAAAAATAATTTTGTAATTTCAAATCCAAAGAATAGTTTATATAAAATAATAATTTTGGAGATTATTGATAAAGAATTTCTTTTTCTTTGAAGTTTTTAAAGAAATTTCTTATTTATGATTTACAAGACCAAAGTTTTATTTAAACTATAAAAACTAATTAAATTAATTTGATTAATGATAATTTTTAATATATTATTAGTATCTTTAATTATATTTTTTATTGGTGCTTTGATTTTTGTTTCTCAAAATAAACATTTATTAATTGTTTTATTAAGTTTAGAATTTATAGTATTAGGAATTTTTTTTTTAATATTATTATTTTTAAGTTTTATTAGTTATGATATATACATATTGATAGTTTTTTTAGTATTTTCAGTTTGTGAGGGGGCTTTAGGATTGTCAATTTTAGTTTCTATAATTCGAACTCATGGTAATGATTATTTTCAAAGTTTTAGTTTATTATAAAAATTAAAATATGGGGATAATAATATATAATTTTGAAATTATAATAATTATTTAATGATAAAATTTTTATTTATAATAATTTTTATATTACCTTTATGTTTTATGAAAAATATATTTTGAATGGTTCAAATATTATTATTTATTATGACTTTTTTATTTATAAATTTAACATTAATAATTTGAGGGTTTAATAATATTAGTTATTTATTTTCTTGTGATATAATTTCTTTTGGGTTAATTTTGTTGAGAATTTGAATTTGTACCTTAATATTAATAGCTAGTGAAAATTTATTAAAATTAAATTTTTTTATTAATTTTTTTTTATTTAATGTTATTTTTTTATTAATTATGTTATATTTAACTTTTAGAGTAATAAGTTTATTTATATTTTATTTATTTTTTGAGGGTAGATTAATTCCTACATTATTATTAATTATTGGTTGAGGGTATCAACCTGAACGTTTACAAGCAGGAATTTATTTATTATTTTATACTTTATTTGTTTCTTTACCTTTATTAATGGGTATTTTTTATATTTTTAATTGTTATAATTGTATTATGATGTATTTTTTAAAATTTTTAAATTTAGATTTTATTATTTTATATTTTATTATAATTGGGGCTTTTTTGGTTAAAATACCAATATATTTTGTTCATTTATGATTACCTAAGGCTCATGTTGAAGCTCCAGTTTCAGGTTCTATAATTTTAGCAGGAATTATACTTAAGTTAGGGGGTTATGGGTTATTACGTGTTATAATTTTTTTACAAGAAATTAATTTAAAATTAAATTATTTTTGGGTTATTATTAGAATAGTAGGGGGATTTTATATTAGTTTAAAATGTTTTTGTCAAGTTGATATTAAATCTTTAATTGCTTATTCTTCTGTTGCTCATATGAGATTAGTTATTGGGGGGATTATAGTTATAAATTATTGAGGGTTTATAGGTTCTTACATTTTAATAATTGGTCATGGATTATGTTCTTCAGGAATATTTTGTTTAGCTAATATTAATTATGAACGGATTCATAGACGAAGATTTTATGTTAATAAGGGTATAATAAATTTTATGCCTTCAATAAGTTTATGATGATTTTTATTAATATCCTCAAATATAGCAGCTCCTCCTTCTTTAAATTTATTAGGGGAAATTAGTTTATTAAATAGATTAGTAAGATGATCTTGATATATAATATTTATTTTAATATTAATCTCTTTTTTTAGTGCTGGTTATAGTTTATATTTATATTCTTATAGTCAACATGGTAAATATTATATTGGTTTATATAGTTTTTATTCAGGGGTATCTCGAGAATATTTATTATTGTTATTACATTGATTACCTTTAAATATTTTAATTATGAAGGTAGATTATATTATAATTTGATTTTAATTAATTTAAATAATTTAATAAAAATATTGATTTGTGGGGTCAAAAATATGATGATTAATTTCATTTTAAATTATTAATAAAAAGTTAAATTTTATTTGTTTTAATTATTTTTTTTTTTTATTTATTTTTAGAATAATAAATTTTATTTTTTTAATTTATTTTATTATAAATAATTTAGTATTATTTTTAGAGTGAGAAATCATTTCAGTTAATTCTACTAGTGTAGTTATATCTTTGTTATTAGATTGAATATCTTTATTATTTATAATGTTTGTTTCATTAATTTCTTCTGTTGTTATTTATTATAGAAAAAGTTATATAAGTTCAGAATTAAATTTAAATCGATTTATTAATTTAGTATTTTTATTTGTTATTTCTATAATTTTATTAATTATTAGTCCTAATATAATTAGAATTTTATTAGGATGAGATGGTTTAGGGTTAGTTTCTTATTGTTTAGTAATTTATTATCAAAATTTAAAGTCTTATAATGCTGGGATATTAACTGCTTTATCAAATCGAATTGGGGATGTATTAATTTTAATAGTTATTTCATGAATATTAAATTATGGAAGTTGAAATTATATTTTTTATTTGGACTTTATAAAAAATGATTTTGTTATATTAGTTATTGGGGCAATAGTTGTTTTAGCCGCTATAACTAAAAGAGCTCAAATTCCATTTAGTTCTTGGTTACCTGCTGCTATAGCAGCTCCAACACCTGTTTCTGCTTTAGTTCATTCTTCAACTTTAGTAACTGCAGGAGTATATCTTTTAATTCGATTTAATATTTTATTGGTTGATATAATTATTTTCAAAATTTTACTTTTATTATCTGTTTTAACTATGTTTATATCTGGTATTGCTGCTAATTATGAATTTGATTTAAAAAAAATTATTGCTTTGTCTACTTTGAGACAATTGGGGTTAATAATAAGTATTTTGAGAATAGGTTTTAGAGATTTAGCTTTTTTTCATTTATTAACTCATGCAATATTTAAAGCTTTATTATTTATGTGTGCGGGAGTTATTATTCATATAATAAATGATATTCAAGATATTCGATATATGGGTGGGATTAGCTTGTATATCCCGTTAACTTCTTTATGTTTTAATATTTCTAATTTGGCATTATGTGGAATTCCTTTTTTGGCTGGATTTTATTCTAAGGATTTAATTTTAGAAATAGTAAGTTTTAGTAATTTGAATATATTAATTTTTATTTTATATTATATTTCTACTGGATTAACAGTATTTTATAGATTACGTTTATTAATATATACTATAATTAGTGATTTTAATCTTTTATCAATTTATAATTTATATGATGAAGATTATATTATATTAAAAAGTATATTTATATTATTATTTATAAGAATTTTAAGAGGTAGATTTTTAAGATGAATAATTTTTTCTTACCCCTATATAATTTATTTACCTTTTAATTTAAAATTAATAGTAATTTATGTTACTATTTTAGGTGGTTTATTGGGTTATTTAGTTAGAAATATAAAAATTTATAGTTTGAATAAGTTTTTAATTACCTATAAGATGAGTAATTTTTTATCTTCAATATGATTTATACCTTTTTTATCAACTTCTGGTTTAATTTATTATTATTTAAATTTTAGTCAAAAATTATATAAAAATATTGATTTAGGTTGAAGAGAAATTTATAGAGGTTATGGGATAGTTAAAATTTTAAAAAAATATTCTATTTTTTATAATATATATCAAATAAATAATTTTAAAATTTATTTATTTAGATTTATTTTATGAATTATAATTATTTTATTTATTATATTATTGATATAATTTAAATAGCTTATATTAGAGCATAATATTGAAGATATTAAGGAAATTAATAAATTTTTAAATAGTATAAATTTATAAAAATATGAAATTTTATTTTTACAATGAAAATGTAAAGTTTTATAATAAACTATATAAATAAAGAAATATTAATGGAATTTAACCACTAAAATTAAAGTTAGCAGCTTTATTTTAATCTTTATATTTCATTTTATGAATTTAATTGGAATTTAATGTTCAATTTTATCATTAACAGTGATATACCTCTATTTTGGTTTCAATTAAAATAATAAATAAGGAGTTTATTTACTCTATCTTTTAAGTCGAAATTAAATGCAAAATTGCTTCTTATTTAATAAGATAAATTGAAGTTTCAATATTATTTGAATGCAAATCAAAAGTTTTATATTTAAACTATAATCCTTAATTTAATTGGTTCAATTTAATATGTTTTGATTTCATTCATGATAAAGTCCAAATAATAAAATAATTAAAAAAAAAATTCTAACTTTTCTTCAGGTTAAAAAATTTACTATTTTAAATGTTAAAATAATTGGAAAAATTAAAGCAATTTCTACATCAAAAATTAAAAAAATGACAGTAATTAAAAAAAAATGTAAAGAAAAGGGAATTCGAGCTGTAGATTTGGGGTCAAATCCACATTCAAAAGGTGATGATTTTTCTCGGTCATTAAATGATTTTTTAGATAAAATAATTGATAAAAATATTATAATATTAGAAATGATTATGATTATAATTAAAGTTAAAAATAGTAAAATAATTATTTATATTAATTAAAAGATTAAACTTTTTGATTGGAAGTCAAATATACTAAATATATTATATAAATAGTTAATTACCTCATCAATAAATTGAAATATAAAGAAATAGTCAGACAACATCTACAAAGTGTCAATATCAAGCAGCTGCTTCAAATCCAAAATGATGATTTTTAGAGAAATGATTAAGTAATTGTCGTAATAAACATACTATTAAAAAAAAAGTTCCAATAATAACATGAAGTCCATGGAATCCTGTTGCTATAAAAAATGTTGACCCATAGATTCTATCGGCGATAGAGAAAGAAGCTTCAATATATTCATAAGCTTGTAAAATAGTAAAATATAATCCTAAGCAGATAGTAATGAATAATCTTTGATTTATTTGAGATTGGTTATTTTCTATTAAAGCATGATGAGCTCATGTTACAGTTACTCCGGATCTAATTAAAATAATAGTATTTAATAAAGGAATTTGGAATGGGTTAAAGGGATTAATACTTAAAGGGGGTCAAATTGCCCCAATTTCAATATTGGGGGCTAAGCTTCTATGAAAAAAAGCTCAAAAAAAAGAAATGAAGAAAAAAATTTCTGATACAATAAATAAAATTATTCCTCATCGTAATCCTTTAGTAACTAAAATAGTATGTTTTCCTTGATAAGTGCCTTCTCGTCTAACATCTCGTCATCATTGATATATAGTTATAAGAGTAATAATATATCCTAAAATTAGTAAATTTATATTAAAATTGTGAAATCATTTTACTATACCTGTTACTAAAGTTAAAATACCAATAGCTCCGGTTAAAGGTCATGGACTATAGTCTACTAAATGATAAGGGTGATTAAAATTTGTTTTCATTAAAATAATTTAATTAATTTAATTTACTTCTCTAGAATATAGGGTTCTTAAAATAGCAATTACATATGATTGAATAATAGCTACTGCAGATTCTAAAATTAACAATAAAATTTGGATTATAATTAGGAAAATAATAAGATATGAGGATAAATTAGGTCCTGTTCTTCTAAGTAAGGTTATTAATAAATGTCCGGCAATTATATTAGCTGTTAATCGAACGGCTAGAGTTCCTGGTCGGATAATATTACTAATAGTTTCAATTAAAACTATAAAAGGTATAAGAATAGCGGGAGTTCCTTGCGGGATTATATGTCTAAATATATGTTGGTAGTTATTAATTCATCCATATATTATAAATCTTAATCAAAGAGGTAAAGAAATGGATAAAGTTAATGTTAAGTGACTTGTTCTAGTAAAAATATATGGAAATAAACCTAAAAAATTATTAAAAAAAATAAAAGAGAATAAGGAAATGAAAATAAAAGTAGATCCTTTAAAATAATTATTTTTTAGTAAAGTTTTAAATTCATTATGTAATTTATTTAAAATAAAAGATCAAAAAAAAAAATAACGATTAGGAATTATTCAAAAGTAATATGGAATAAATAAAATTCCTAAAAAAGTTCTAATTCAATTAAAAGGAATATTTAATAAATTCGTGGATGGATCAAAAATTGAAAATAAATTACTTATCATTTTCAAGTTAAATTATTAATGATTTTTTTTAATTTTATTGAAGAATTTATTTTATTATTAAAATTTAAAATATAATAGTTTATTATAATAAAAGTTAAAAAAGTAAGTAAGAAAAAAATAAAAGAGATAATTCAATTAATAGGTATTATTTGAGGAATAAAAGAATATTATTTAATTATAATAATTTAAATTTGACATATTTATGTTATTAATTTAACTAATTCTTTATTATAAAAATATAATAAATTAATATATCATTAGAAGTAATTGTTAATTTACTATGAGATGGTTTAAGAGACCAATACTTACTTTCAGTCATCTAATGAAGAATAATTATTAATTCAATTGATAAAGTTTTTAATTGAAATACTTTCAATTACAATAGGTATAAATCTATGATTTGCTCCACAAATTTCAGAACATTGACCGAAAAAAATTCCAGGACGGTTAATAAAAAAGTTAGTTTGATTTAATCGGCCCGGGTTAGCATCAATTTTAACTCCTAAAGATGGGATAGTTCAAGAATGAATTACATCTGTTGCTGTTACTATAATACGAATTTGATTATTTATAGGTAAAATAATTCGATTATCGACATCTAATAGTCGAAAATTATTAGAAGAAAGATCAGTTGTTGGAATTATATAAGAATCAAATTCAATATTTTGAAAATCAGAATATTCATAACTTCAATATCATTGATGTCCAATAGTTTTTAGTGTAATTAAAGGGTTATTAAGTTCATCTAGTAAATATAATAGTCGTAATGAGGGAAGGGCAATAAAAATTAAAGTAATTGCTGGTAAAATAGTTCAAATTAATTCAATTATTTGTCCTTCTAGTAGAAATCGATTAATATATTTATTAAAAAATAAATTTATTATTAAATAACCTACTAAAATAGTAATTATTAATAAAATAATTAATGTATGATCATGAAAAAAGATAATTTGTTCTATTAAAGGAGAAGCTCCATTTTGAAGGTTAAAATTAGATCATGTTGCCATAAGTTATTAATTAATAATTTCTAAAAAAAGGATAAACCTTTATAAATGGGGTTTAAATCCATTACATATAGTCTGCCATATTAGAAGTTTCTTAAAATAGGAAGTTCATTATATGAATGTTCTGCAGGGGGTAAATTTTGATATCATTCAATTGATGATGATATATTTAAGGAAAATAGTGTAATTCGATAATAAATTATTGATTCTCAAATAATAATTAAAATTATTATTACTGCTAATAAAGAAATATAAGACCCTAATGAAGAAATGATATTTCATGAGATATATGAATCAGGATAATCAGAGTATCGTCGAGGTATCCCTGCTAATCCTAAAAAATGTTGAGGGAAAAAAGTTAAATTTACTCCAATAAATATAATAAAAAATTGAATTTTTAGTAAAAATGGATTTATAGATAGCCCTGTAAAAAGGGGGTATCAATGAATAAATCCTCCAATAATTGCAAATACTGCTCCTATAGATAGTACATAGTGAAAATGAGCTACTACATAATAAGTATCATGTAAAGTAATATCAATTGAGGAATTAGCTAAGATAACTCCTGTTAAACCTCCAACAGTAAATAAGAAAACAAATCCTAATCTTCATATTATGGAAGGACTATAGTTGATTTGAGTACCATGGAGGGTAGCTAATCAACTAAAAATTTTAATTCCAGTAGGTACAGCAATAATTATAGTTGCTGAGGTAAAATAAGCTCGAGTATCAATATCTATTCCAACAGTAAATATATGATGAGCTCATACAATAAATCCTAATAATCCAATTGCTATTATAGCATAAATTATACCTAAACATCCAAAAGTTTCTTTTTTTCCTCTTTCTTGAGAAATAATATGTGAAATTATTCCAAATCCTGGGAGAATTAAAATATAAACTTCAGGGTGTCCGAAAAATCAGAATAAATGTTGGTAAAGAATTGGGTCTCCTCCTCCTGCAGGATCAAAAAATGAAGTATTTAAGTTTCGATCTGTAAGAAGTATTGTAATAGCCCCAGCTAAAACTGGGAGAGATAAAAGTAATAAGAATGCTGTAATTCCAACAGCTCAAACAAAAAGAGGTATTTGATCAAAGGAAAGGTTATTTAAGCGTATGTTAATGATTGTTGTAATAAAATTAATTGCTCCTATAATAGATGAAATTCCAGCTAAATGTAATGAAAAAATAGCTAAATCAACGGAGCTTCCTCCGTGGGCAATATTAGCTGAGAGAGGGGGGTAAACAGTTCAACCTGTTCCTGCTCCAGTTTCTACAATACTACTTGAAATTAAAAGGGTGAGAGAGGGGGGTAATAGTCAAAATCTTATATTATTTATTCGGGGGAAGGCTATATCAGGGGCTCCTAATATTAAAGGAATTAATCAATTTCCAAATCCTCCAATTATAATTGGTATCACTATGAAAAAAATTATAATAAAAGCATGGGCAGTTACAATAGTATTATAAATTTGATCATCACCAATTAAAGAACCAGGATTTCCTAATTCAGCTCGAATTAATAAGCTTAAGGATGTTCCTACTATTCCAGCTCAAATTCCAAAAATAAAATATAATGTTCCAATATCCTTATGATTTGTTGAATAAAGTCATTTTCGCTAAATAAAATAAAATGGCTGAGGATAAGCGATAAATTGTAAATTTATTAACGAGAATTTTCTCTTTTATTAATTAATTTTATTAATAAAAATTAGTTTTATAGTCAAAAATGATTTAAAATTGCAAATTTTAAGGTATATAATAATAATATATTAAAACTTTAAGGTTTAACCTTTAAGGTTTAAAGAATATTATTATCTTTATAAACAATTTTGAAGATTATTAGTTTAATTTAACTTAAAACCTTATAAATATAAAAAAGTTCTAAGAATTATTCCTAAAATTGAAATAAAAGAAAAAAAATTACTAAAAAAATTTAATTTATTTTTAATAAAAATTTTAAATCATTTTATTTTTAAATAATTAAATATAAGGCATGAATAAATGATTCGAATATAAAAAAAAATAATAATTAATCTTCTTAAAATAAAAATTAAAGTTAATAGATATAATTTGTTAATTATTAAGAAATTAATAATGATTCATTTAGGTAGAAACCCTAAAAATGGAGGTAATCCTCCTAAAGAAAGAAAATTAATTAATAAATTTATTTTAATTATAAAATTTATATTATTAATAAATAATTGATTAATAAAAAATATATTTATGATATAAAATAAAAAACATATAATTCTAATTAAAAAAGAATATAAAAAAAAATAAAAACCCCATAAAGTTTGTCTAATAGTAATGGATATAATTATTCATCCTAAATTGTTAATTGAAGAAAAAGCTATTAATTTTCGTAGGGAAGTTTGATTTAATCCTCCAATAGCTCCAATTATAACATTAAGAATTGCTATTAAAGATAGAAAATTTATATTAAAATAATATGATAATAAAATTATGGGGGTAATTTTTTGTCATGTTATTAAAATAAAATTATTAAATCATGATAATCCTTCAACGATATTGGGGAATCAAAAATGGAAGGGGGTAGAGCCTATTTTTATTAATAAAGAGGAATTAATAATTAATGAAATAAGATTATTAAATATAAAATTTTGAATAGAAAATAATTTAAATAAAATAATAAATAAAAAAGTAATGGAAGCAATAGATTGGGTTAAAAAATATTTTAAAGAAGCTTCTGAATTTATTAAATTGTTACAATTAGAAATTAAGGGGATAAATCTTAAAAGATTAATTTCTATTCCAATTCAGCATCCTAATCATGAATTAGAAGAAATAGCAATTAGAGTTCTAAAAAATAAAATAAATAAAAAAAATATTTTATTTGAATTAAAAATAAAAAAAATTTAAAATAAATATTAGTTCAATATTTGTGAAGAAATTTAATTTCTTTTTAATTTTAAATATATTTTAGTGTAAGATGCACAATAGTTTTTGATACTATTGGATATAGTTTAATTCTATAAAATATAATAAAGGTAGGAATCTACTTAATTTATCCTATCAGAATAATCCTTTAATCAGGCACTTTATTTTTAAAAAAAAGGAGAATCTTTATATTTGAGGTATGAGCCCAAAAGCTTAATTTAGCTTATTTTTAA